GCTAGCGTAGCTTAATTCAAAGCATAACACTGAAGATGTTAAGATGGGCCCTAAGAAGCTCCGCATGCATAAAGGCATGGTCCTGACCTTATTATCAGCTCTTGCCCAACTTACACATGCAAGTCTCCGCAATCCCGTGAGTATGCCCTTAATCCCCCACCCGGGGACGAGGAGCGGGCATCAGGCACAAATTTTTAGCCCAAGACGCCTGGCCAAGCCACACCCCCAAGGGAATTCAGCAGTGATAGACATTAAGCCATAAGTGAAAACTTGACTCAGTTAGGGCTAATAGGGCCGGTAAAACTCGTGCCAGCCACCGCGGTTAAACGAGAGGCCCTAGTTGATAAGACCACGGCGTAAAGGGTGGTTAAGGAGAGCAAAATGATTTTTAAAGCCAAATGGCCCTTTGGCCGTCATACGCTTCTAGGTGTCCGAAGCCCAATTTTACGAAAGTAGCTTTAATGAAGCCCACCTGACCCCACGAAAGCTGAGAAACAAACTGGGATTAGATACCCCACTATGCTCAGCCATAAACCTAGACATCCAACTACAATTCGATGTCCGCCTGGGTACTACGAGCATCAGCTTGAAACCCAACGGACCTGACGGTGCCTCAGACCCCCCTAGAGGAGCCTGTTCTAGAACCGATAACCCCCGTTAAACCTCACCACTTCTAGCCATCCCAGCCTATATACCGCCGTCGTCAGCTTACCCTGTGAAGGCAACAAAAGTAAGCAAAATGGGCACAGCCCAGAACGTCAGGTCGAGGTGTAGCGTACGAGGTGGGAAGAAATGGGCTACATTTTCTATTACAGAATACTACGAACATGCAACATGAAATAGTGCTTGAAGGAGGATTTAGTAGTAAAAAGGAAGCAGAGTGTCCTTTTGAACCCGGCTCTGAGACGCGTACACACCGCCCGTCACTCTCCCCTGTCATAAACGCAATGAAGATATTTAACGCTAAAGCACCGACAAGGGGAGGCAAGTCGTAACATGGTAAGTGTACCGGAAGGTGCACTTGGATTAACCCAGGGTCGTGGCTGAGTAGCCAAGCATCTCACTTACACCGAGAAGACGTCCATGCAAGTTGGATCGCCCTGAGCCAAACAGCTAGCTTAACCACCAATATAACCCAACAATGTTAATAACAAAACATAACCCAACACCATAAACTAAACCATTCTTTTACCTGAGTATGGGAGACAGAAAAGGTTCAACCCCATAAGCGATAGAGAAAGTACCGCAAGGGAAAGCTGAAAGAGAAATGAAACAACCCATATAAGCGCCAAAAAACAAAGACTAAGCCTTGTACCTTTTGCATCATGATTTAGCCAGCACCCTCAAGCAAAGAGACCTTTAGTTTGAAACCCCGAAACCAGGTGAGCTACCCCGAGACAGCCTATTTAAACTTAGGGCTAACCCGTCTCTGTGGCAAAAGAGTGGGAAGAGCTCCGGGTAGAAGTGACAGACCTACCGAACCTGGTGATAGCTGGTTGCCTGAGAAATGGATAGAAGTTCAGCCTCATAGACCCCAAATCAGAAAACACAATACTAAGATTAAGGGAAACATACGAGAGTTAGTTGAAGGGGGTACAGCCCCTTTAACAAAGGATACAACCTTCACAGGAGGATAAAGATCATAATATATAAAACGTACTGTTTTAGTGGGCCTAGAAGCAGCCATCTAAATAGAAAGCGTTAAAGCTCAGACAAGAAGAAGTTTATTATACTGATAAAAAATCTTATTCCCCTAGTACTATCAGGCTAACCCATGCCCGCATGGAAGAAATTATGCTAAAATGAGTAACAAGAAGACCTGCTCTTCTCCAAGCACAAGTGTAAACCAGATCGGACAAGCCACTGGAAACTAACGAACCCAACCCAAGAGAGTAATGTGAACAACAAAAAAACCAAGAAGAACCCACAACTAAGTGATCGTTAACCCCACACTGGAGTGCTTTTTAAAGGAAAGACTAAAAGAAAAGGAAGGAACTCGGCAAACACAAGCCTCGCCTGTTTACCAAAAACATCGCCTCCTGCAACTAAACTACGTATAGGAGGTCCAGCCTGCCCAGTGACTATAAGTTTAACGGCCGCGGTATTTTGACCGTGCGAAGGTAGCGCAATCACTTGTCTCTTAAATAGGGACCTGTATGAATGGCTAAACGAGGGCTTAACTGTCTCCCCTTTCAAGTCAGTGAAATTGATCTATCCGTGCAGAAGCGGGTATAATTATACAAGACGAGAAGACCCTTTGGAGCTTAAGGTACAAAGTTCAACCACGTTAAACAACTTAATAAAAAGCAAAAACTTTAGTGGAACCTGAAATTTTACCTTCGGTTGGGGCGACCACGGAGGAAAGACAAGCCTCCGAGTGGAATGGGCCAAACCCCCAAAACCAAGAGAGACATCTCTAAGCCACAGAACATCTGACCAAGAATGATCCGGCCAATAAGGCCGATCAACGAACCAAGTTACCCTAGGGATAACAGCGCAATCCTCTCCCAGAGTCCATATCGACGAGGGGGTTTACGACCTCGATGTTGGATCAGGACATCCTAATGGTGCAGCCGCTATTAAGGGTTCGTTTGTTCAACGATTAAAGTCCTACGTGATCTGAGTTCAGACCGGAGTAATCCAGGTCAGTTTCTATCTGTAGCGCTACTTTTCCTAGTACGAAAGGATCGGAAAAGAGGGGCCCATACTTAAAGCACGCCCCACCCCTAATTAATGAAAACAAATAAATTAAACAAAGGAGGGCTAAACCCCAGCCGCCCAAAATAAGGACATACTGGGGTGGCAGAGCATGGTAAATTGCGAAAGGCCTAAGCCCTTTAAACCAGAGGTTCAAATCCTCTTCCCAGTTTATGCTAAACACTCTAATAAGCCACCTAATCAATCCCCTAGCCTATATCGTGCCCGTTCTGCTAGCAGTAGCCTTCCTAACCCTAATCGAACGTAAAGTACTAGGATATATGCAACTACGAAAAGGACCTAATGTAGTAGGACCCTACGGACTCCTACAACCTATCGCCGACGGAGTCAAGCTATTCATTAAAGAACCAGTCCGCCCCTCTACATCCTCCCCATTTCTATTCTTAGCCACCCCCATCCTTGCACTAACTCTGGCCATGACATTATGGGCCCCTATACCTATGCCGTACCCAGTAATTGACCTCAACTTAGGAGTCCTATTTATTCTGGCCCTCTCAAGCCTCGCAGTGTATTCTATTCTAGGGTCAGGATGGGCATCAAATTCAAAATATGCACTGATTGGAGCTCTGCGAGCGGTAGCCCAAACGATCTCCTACGAAGTAAGCCTCGGACTAATCCTCCTATCAGTAATTATCTTCTCGGGAGGCTACACCCTCCAAACATTCAGCACAGCCCAAGAAAGCATCTGATTATTGGCCCCCGCCTGACCGCTAGCCGCAATATGATATATCTCAACCTTAGCAGAAACAAACCGAGCGCCATTTGACCTAACGGAGGGAGAATCAGAACTAGTCTCTGGATTTAACGTAGAGTATGCAGGGGGGCCATTCGCCCTATTTTTCCTAGCCGAATATGCAAACATTCTGTTGATAAATACCCTGTCAGCCGTACTATTCTTAGGAACATCACACATCCACCTCATACCCGAACTAACGTCGATTAGCCTCATAACCAAAGCCGCGCTACTATCTGTTACATTCCTATGAGTACGGGCCTCATACCCGCGATTCCGATACGACCAGCTTATGCACCTTGTTTGAAAAAACTTCCTCCCCTTGACACTAGCCCTGGTATTATGACACATTGCTCTGCCCATTGCACTAGCGGGTCTTCCCCCACAACTATAGCTCAGGAACTGTGCCCGAATGCCTAGGGACCACTTTGATAGAGTGGCTTACAGGGGCTAAAATCCCCTCAGTTCTTAGGAAGAAGGGGGTCGAACCCATACCCAAGAGATCAAAACTCTTAGTGCTGCCTTTACACCACTTCCTAAGATGTAATCAGCTAAACAAGCTTTCGGGCCCATACCCCGAACATGACGGTTAAAATCCCTCCTACATCAATGAACCCCTACGTACTCACAATCCTATTATCCAGCCTAGGGCTAGGCACCACCCTAACCTTTGCTAGCTCCCACTGACTACTAGCCTGAATAGGACTGGAAATTAATACCCTGGCAATCATTCCCTTAATGGCCCAGCACCATCACCCCCGCGCGGTAGAAGCCACTACAAAATACTTCTTGACCCAGGCCACCGCAGCAGCAATGATCATGTTTGCAAGCACTACAAATGCCTGAATTACAGGAGAATGAGACATAAACAACATGTCAAACCCCATCGCTAGCGCAATAATCATTGTTGCCCTAGCACTTAAAATTGGGCTTGCCCCCATACACTTCTGAATGCCGGAGGTCCTGCAAGGATTAGACCTGCTAACAGGACTAATCTTGTCAACGTGACAAAAGCTTGCCCCGCTCGCCCTCATCATCCAAACAGCTCAAGCCGTAGACCCCACACTACTAACTGCCTTAGGAGTTACATCCACGCTAATCGGGGGGTGGGGTGGATTAAATCAAACCCAACTACGAAAAATTCTGGCCTACTCCTCGATTGCGCACATAGGCTGAATGATTATTGTTCTCCAATACGCCCCCCAACTCACCCTGGTTGCCCTAGGAACGTACATCTTCATAACATCCGCAGCATTCCTCACCCTAAAAGTGTCATCCGCCACAAAAATCAATACTCTTTCAATGGTCTGGTCAAAAAGCCCTATCCTTACAGCAACCACCGCCCTGGTGTTGCTATCGCTAGGGGGCCTACCACCGCTTACAGGATTCATGCCAAAATGATTAATTCTACAAGAACTAGCAAAGCAGACTCTCCCAATCACCGCCACAACCATGGCCCTTGCTGCCTTGCTGAGCCTTTACTTTTACCTCCGGCTCTGCTACGCAATAACACTGACAGTTTCCCCCAACACAGTTAACTCAACTACCCCTTGACGAGCCCAAACAACCCAGTCCTTTCTCCCACTTACGCTGTCTTCTACAGCCGCCCTAGGACTTTTACCAATAACCCCGACCATTTTAATACTAGCCACCTGGGGACTTAGGATAACATTAGACCAAGAGCCTTCAAAGCTCTAAGTAGAAGTGAAAATCTTCTAGTCCCCGATAGGACCTACAAGAGTCTATCTTACATTTTCTGATTGCAAATCAAATGTTTTTATTAAACTAAAGCCCTACTAGATGGGAAGGCCTCGATCCTACAAACTCCTAGTTAACAGCTAAGCGCTCAAGCCAGCGAGCATCCATCTACTTTTCCCGCCTATAGCCTAGTAAGGCGGGAAAAGCCCCGGCAGACTATTAATCTACGTCTCTGGATTTGCAATCCAACATGTTCCTTCACCACGAGGCTGTGATAAGGAGAGGAATTAAACCTCCGTCTTCGGGGCTACAACCCGCTGCCTTGGCACTCGGCTACCCTACCTGTGGCAATTACGCGTTGATTCTTTTCTACAAATCACAAAGACATTGGTACCCTTTATCTTGTATTTGGTGCCTGAGCTGGAATAGTGGGGACCGCTCTAAGCCTTCTCATTCGAGCTGAACTAAGCCAACCCGGATCACTTCTGGGTGATGATCAAATTTATAATGTTATTGTTACTGCCCACGCCTTCGTAATAATCTTCTTTATAGTTATGCCAATTCTTATCGGAGGGTTTGGAAACTGACTCGTACCACTAATAATCGGGGCACCTGACATAGCATTCCCACGAATAAATAACATAAGCTTCTGACTCTTACCTCCCTCTTTCCTGCTACTACTAGCCTCCTCTGGTGTTGAGGCCGGAGCCGGGACGGGATGAACAGTCTACCCACCGCTTGCAGGCAATCTCGCCCACGCGGGAGCATCCGTAGACCTAACAATTTTCTCACTACATCTAGCAGGTGTATCATCAATTTTAGGGGCAATTAACTTCATCACTACAACTATTAACATGAAACCTCCAGCCATCTCTCAATACCAAACCCCCCTATTTGTTTGAGCCGTACTCGTAACGGCCGTGCTTCTTCTCCTGTCTCTGCCAGTCCTGGCTGCTGGGATCACTATACTCCTCACAGACCGAAATCTAAATACTACATTCTTTGACCCGGCAGGAGGAGGAGACCCGATCTTATACCAACACCTATTCTGATTCTTCGGCCACCCAGAAGTTTACATTCTAATTTTACCCGGATTTGGGATTATTTCACACGTCGTAGCCTACTACGCCGGTAAAAAAGAACCATTTGGATACATAGGAATAGTATGAGCTATAATAGCCATCGGCCTCCTAGGATTTATCGTATGAGCCCACCATATGTTCACCGTCGGAATGGACGTAGACACTCGTGCATACTTTACATCCGCAACAATGATTATTGCTATCCCCACAGGTGTAAAAGTATTTAGCTGACTAGCCACACTTCACGGGGGATCTATTAAATGAGAAACACCCCTGCTATGGGCCCTCGGATTCATCTTCCTTTTCACAGTCGGCGGATTAACAGGAATCGTGCTAGCCAACTCATCACTCGACATCGTTCTTCATGATACTTATTACGTAGTCGCACACTTCCACTACGTTCTATCAATAGGTGCCGTATTTGCCATTATGGCAGCCTTTGTTCACTGATTCCCCCTATTTACGGGATACACCTTAAACGACACTTGAACAAAAATCCATTTCGGAGTAATATTCATTGGTGTTAACCTTACATTCTTCCCACAACACTTCCTAGGTCTGGCAGGAATGCCACGACGATATTCCGACTACCCAGACGCCTATGCTCTGTGAAATACAGTATCATCCATTGGATCACTTATCTCCCTAGTAGCAGTAATTATGTTCCTGTTTATTCTATGAGAAGCCTTCGCCGCTAAACGAGAAGTATCCTCAGTAGAGCTAACTATAACAAATGTAGAATGACTTCATGGCTGCCCTCCACCATACCACACGTTCGAGGAACCAGCATTTGTACAAGTTCAATCAAACTAACGAGAAAGGAAGGAATTGAACCCCCATATATTGGTTTCAAGCCAATCACATAGCCACTCTGTCACTTTCTTCTAAAGACATTAGTAAAATGTTAATTACATCACCTTGTCAAGGTGAAATCGCAGGTTAAACCCCTGTATGTCTTAAGCTCAAGGCTTAATGGCACATCCCACGCAACTAGGATTCCAAGACGCAGCATCACCCGTCATAGAAGAACTTCTTCACTTCCATGACCACGCCCTAATAATTGTGTTCCTAATCAGTACTCTGGTACTTTATATTATTATTGCAATGGTCTCAACCAAGCTTACAAACAAATACATCCTGGACTCCCAAGAAATCGAAATCGTATGGACCATTTTACCAGCTGTCATCCTAGTTTTGATTGCCCTGCCATCCCTTCGAATTTTATACCTTATAGACGAAATTAATGACCCCCACCTGACTATTAAAGCCATAGGACATCAATGATACTGAAGCTATGAGTACACAGACTACGAAGACCTAGGCTTTGACTCCTACATAATCCCAACCCAAGACCTTACGCCCGGCCAATTCCGGCTCCTAGAAACAGACCACCGAATAGTAGTTCCCATAGAATCACCAGTCCGTGTCCTAGTGTCCGCCGAAGACGTATTGCACTCTTGGGCCGTCCCATCCCTTGGCGTAAAAATAGACGCAGTGCCAGGCCGACTAAACCAAACAGCCTTCATTGCCTCACGCCCAGGTGTATTTTACGGACAATGCTCCGAAATCTGCGGGGCAAACCACAGCTTTATGCCCATTGTAGTTGAAGCGGTCCCACTGGGGCACTTCGAGAGCTGATCCTCAATAATACTAGAAGACGCCTCACTAGAAAGCTAATTATTGGACAAAGCGTTGGCCTTTTAAGCCAAAGTTTGGTGCCTACCGACCACCTCTAGTGAAATGCCCCAATTAGATCCTAACCCCTGATTTATAATTCTAATGTTCTCATGAACCATCTTTCTCATTGTTATCCCAACTAAAGTCTTAAACCATGCCACACCAAATGAACCGGCCCCAATAAGCGAAGAAGAACACAAAATAGGGCCCTGAGACTGACTATGATAGTAAGCTTCTTTGACCAATTCGCAAGCCCATCCCTTCTGGGAATCCCACTTATTGCAATTACAATTGCACTACCATGGCTTCTCCTCCCAACCCCATCATCCCGGTGAATCAACAACCGACTTATTACTGCACAAACATGATTTATTACCCGATTTATTAGCCAATTGATAACACCCCTAAACATAGGGGGACATAAATGAGCACTTCTATTTGCCTCATTAATAGTATTCCTTATTACCATCAACATGTTAGGCCTTCTCCCCTATACTTTCACACCTACCACTCAACTATCACTAAACATGGGATTCGCCGTACCCCTATGACTCGCTACCGTAATTATCGGAATACGAAACCAACCAACAGTTGCCCTCGGACACCTTCTGCCAGAAGGAACACCCATCCCCCTAATCCCCGTGCTAATTATTATCGAAACTATTAGCCTATTTATCCGACCGCTGGCCCTAGGCGTTCGACTTACAGCCAACTTAACTGCGGGCCACTTATTAATTCAACTCATCTCCACAGCTGTATTTGTCCTACTGCCGATAATACCAACAGTAGCCATCTTAACTGCCGCTGTTCTCTATCTACTAACGCTCCTGGAAGTCGCAGTAGCAATAATTCAAGCTTATGTGTTCGTACTACTCTTAAGCCTCTACCTGCAAGAAAACGTTTAATGGCCCACCAAGCACATGCATATCATATGGTTGATCCAAGCCCATGACCACTAACCGGAGCCGTCGGTGCTCTATTAATAACATCCGGCCTAGCAATCTGGTTCCACTTCCACTCAACAACACTAATAACCCTTGGAGTAATCCTCCTACTTCTCACAATATTTCAGTGATGACGCGACATTATTCGAGAGGGCACATTCCAAGGTCACCACACACCGCCAGTACAGAAAGGACTACGTTATGGAATAATCCTATTTATTACCTCGGAAGTATTCTTCTTCCTGGGATTCTTCTGAGCTTTCTACCACTCAAGCCTAGCACCAACACCAGAACTAGGAGGATGTTGACCCCCAACAGGAATTATTACATTAGACCCCTTTGAAGTTCCCCTCCTTAACACAGCTGTACTACTAGCATCCGGGGTAACGGTCACATGAGCCCACCATAGCATCATAGAGGGCGAGCGAAAACAAGCCATCCAATCCCTCGCACTCACAATCTTATTAGGTCTCTACTTCACCGCCCTTCAGGCCATGGAATATTACGAAGCTCCCTTCACAATCGCAGACGGAGTGTACGGCTCTACGTTCTTTGTAGCCACAGGATTCCACGGACTACATGTTATTATCGGGTCGTCATTCCTGGCTGTCTGCCTCCTCCGCCAAATCCAATACCACTTTACATCTGAACACCACTTTGGCTTTGAAGCCGCCGCCTGATATTGACACTTTGTCGACGTAGTATGACTATTCCTCTACGTGTCCATCTATTGATGAGGCTCATAATCTTTCTAGTATTAAAGTTAGTACAAGTGACTTCCAATCATTTAGTCTTGGTTAAACCCCAGGGAAAGATAATGAACCTAATTATAACTATTCTCACTATTACAGTAGCCCTATCCTCAATCCTAGCAATTGTATCTTTCTGGCTGCCGCAGATAAACCCAGATGCAGAAAAACTATCCCCCTATGAATGCGGATTTGACCCACTAGGGTCTGCCCGACTGCCATTCTCACTGCGATTCTTCCTAGTAGCAATCCTATTTCTCCTATTTGACCTAGAAATTGCCCTCCTCCTTCCCCTCCCATGAGGAGACCAACTCCACAACCCCACTGGAACATTCTTTTGAGCCACCACGGTCCTAATCCTATTAACCCTGGGACTAATTTACGAATGAACCCAAGGTGGCCTAGAATGAGCAGAATAGGGAGTTAGTCCAAAATAAGACCTCTGATTTCGGCTCAGAAAACTATGGTTTAAATCCATAACCCCCTTATGACACCGGTACACTTCAGCTTCAGCTCAGCATTCATTTTGGGACTAATAGGACTAGCATTCCACCGCACCCACCTACTCTCTGCACTCCTCTGCTTAGAAGGAATAATACTATCCCTGTTTATTGCCCTAGCCCTATGGGCTCTACAATTCGAATCAACAAGCTTCTCCGCGGCCCCAATACTACTACTAGCTTTCTCCGCCTGCGAGGCAAGCACAGGTCTTGCACTTCTAGTAGCCACAGCCCGAACTCACGGGACCGACCGCCTACAAAACCTTAATCTCCTACAATGCTAAAAGTACTAATCCCCACCATTATATTATTCCCAACAATTTGATTAACTTCCCCCAAGTGGCTATGAACAGCCACAACCGCGCATGGCTTCCTAATCGCCCTTCTTAGCCTGACATGATTAAAGTGAACATCCGAAACCGGATGGACCATGTCTAATTTATACTTAGCTACAGACCCGCTCTCAGCCCCCCTTCTGGTATTAACATGCTGACTTCTTCCACTAATAATTCTAGCTAGCCAAAATCACCTCAACACTGAACCTCTTGTTCGACAGCGTCTGTACATTAGCCTCCTTGCCTCCCTACAAACCTTCCTGATTATAGCATTCGGTGCCATCGAAATCATCATGTTCTATATCATGTTCGAAGCCACACTAATCCCAACCCTTATTATTATTACCCGGTGGGGAAATCAAACTGAACGCCTGAGCGCAGGGACCTATTTTCTGTTCTACACCTTAACGGGGTCCCTACCACTATTAGTTGCCCTACTCCTACTTCAACAATCCACCGGGACCCTATCGATACTAGTAATCCAATACTCCCAACTACTGCTCCAAGACTCCTGAAGTCACAAAATCTGGTGGGCCGGCTGTTTAATTGCATTCCTGGTAAAAATACCATTATATGGGGTACACCTGTGACTACCAAAAGCACATGTTGAAGCCCCCGTCGCGGGGTCAATAGTACTGGCAGCAGTACTACTAAAGCTAGGAGGGTACGGAATAATGCGGATAATCGTCATACTAGACCCATTGTCCAAAGAATTAGTATACCCGCTCATTATCCTAGCACTATGGGGGATTATCATAACTGGATCAATTTGCCTCCGACAAACAGACCTTAAATCCCTAATCGCTTACTCATCTGTAAGCCACATAGGACTCGTAGTTGGCGGAATTCTGATCCAAACCCCATGAGGATTCTCAGGGGCTATTATTTTAATAATTGCCCACGGGCTGGTGTCTTCCATACTATTCTGCTTGGCCAACACAGCCTACGAACGAACCCACAGCCGAACCATGATTCTCGCCCGAGGCCTACAGATACTCTTCCCATTAATAGCAATGTGATGATTTACCGCTAACCTAGCCAACCTGGCGCTACCCCCGCTACCTAATCTGATAGGGGAACTAACAATTATCACAACACTATTTTACTGATCACCATGAACCATTGCACTCACCGGAATAGGGACATTGATCACCGCAGGCTACTCCCTATACTTATTCCTTATATCTCAACGAGGCCCAACGCCAAAACACATTACTAAACTTGCACCTTCCCACACCCGAGAACACTTATTAATAGCCCTTCACCTAATCCCGGTCTTACTCCTCGTAGTTAAACCAGAACTTATATGAGGTTGATGTTACTAGTAGGTATAGTTTAACTAAAATATTAGATTGTGATTCTAAAGATAGGGGTTAAAATCCCCTTACTCACCAAGGAAGGACAGAAATCGATAAGTACTGCTAATCCTTAGACACCGCGGTTAAAATCCGCGGCTTCCTCACGCTTCTGAAGGATAACAGTTCATCCGTTGGTCTTAGGAACCAAAAACTCTTGGTGCAAATCCAAGTGGAAGCTATGAGTTCAGCAACCCTAATTATATCATCCTCACTTATTCTAGTTTTTATTATCCTCATGTTCCCCCTAATAACAACACTAAGCCCAAAACCACAGAAACCAGAATGAGCAGGCACATACGTCAAGACCGCCGTCTCCACCTCCTTCTTCATCAGCCTCCTCCCACTCATAATCTTTCTAGACCAGGGGATAGAAAGTATTACCACAAGCTGACAATGAATAAACACACTCACATTCGACACAAACATCAGCTTTAAATTTGACCACTACTCCCTCATTTTTACCCCTATCGCCCTCTACGTCACCTGATCCATCCTAGAATTTGCACTATGATATATACACTCCGACCCAAACATAAATCGATTCTTCAAGTACCTACTTCTGTTCTTAGTGGCCATAATTACGTTAGTCACAGCCAATAACATATTCCAACTATTCATTGGCTGAGAAGGCGTTGGAATCATATCATTCCTGCTCATTGGGTGATGGTACGGACGGGCAGACGCCAACACGGCAGCCCTCCAGGCCGTTATCTACAACCGAGTAGGCGACATTGGACTTATCTTAAGCATGGCATGATTCGCAATAAACCTTAATTCGTGGGAAATTCAACAAATCTTCTTTTTATCAAAAAACTTCGACATAACAATTCCCTTAATCGGGTTGATCCTCGCAGCGACAGGGAAATCGGCCCAATTCGGCCTACATCCCTGACTTCCTTCCGCCATGGAGGGCCCCACGCCAGTCTCTGCCCTACTCCACTCCAGCACTATAGTAGTTGCAGGGATCTTCCTGCTAATTCGCCTCCACCCCCTCATGGAAAACAACAACCTGGCCCTAACCATCTGCCTTTGCCTAGGAGCACTCACTACGCTATTTACAGCCACCTGCGCCCTTACCCAAAATGATATCAAGAAAATTGTAGCTTTCTCAACATCCAGTCAGTTAGGCCTAATGATGGTTACGATTGGGCTAAACCAACCGCAACTAGCGTTCCTCCACATCTGCACACACGCATTCTTTAAAGCCATGCTATTCCTATGTTCCGGATCAATTATTCACAGCCTAAATGACGAGCAAGACATCCGAAAAATGGGAGGCCTCCACAACCTAATGCCCGCCACCTCAACCTACCTCACAATTGGCAGCCTGGCATTAACAGGAACCCCATTCCTAGCCGGATTCTTCTCAAAAGATGCCATCATTGAAGCCCTAAACACCTCCTACCTTAACGCCTGAGCCCTGACCCTTACACTAATCGCCACATCATTCACCGCAGTCTACAGCTTCCGAGTCGTGTTCTTCGTAACCATGGGATCCCCACGGTTCCTACCACTATCCCCCATCAACGAGAACAACCCGTTAGTAATTAACCCGATCAAACGGCTTGCCTGAGGAAGCATTATTGCGGGCCTTATCATCACATCTAACTTCCTCCCCTTAAAAACACCCATTATGACGATACCAGCCACCCTAAAACTAGCAGCCCTTATAGTAACCATCACCGGACTTCTGATTGCCATGGAACTTACAGCCATGACCAACAAACAGGTCAAAATCACCCCCACAATTCCCATACATCACTTCTCCAACATATTAGGATACTTCCCAGCAATGGTCCACCGACTCCCCCCTAAGTTAAACCTGACCCTTGGACAATCAGTCGCCACTAAACTTGACCAAACATGACTTGAAATAACGGGACCAAAAGGACTAGCACTGACCCAAATAATAATATCAAAAATTACAAGTGATATTCAGCGGGGTATAATTAAAACCTATCTAACTATTTTCCTCCTAACCCTGGCTATGGCCATCCTCTTAGCCATTGCCTAGACAGCCCGAAGAGTGCCACGACTTAAGCCCCGAGTGAGCTCCAACACCACAAGTAAAGTTAGAAGCAGTACTCACGCACAAATAACCAACATTCCCCCACCAAAAGAATATATTACAGCCACACCACCAACATCACCACGTAATATAGAAAACTCCTTCAACCCATCGACAACCACTAGAGAACCCTCGTACCACCCCCCTCAGAATAGCCCAGCTGCTAAGCCAACTCCCAGCAAGTAAACTAATACATATCCAACTACAGAACGACTCCCCCAAGCCTCCGGGAAAGGCTCAGCAGCCAAAGCCGCTGAATAAGCAAACACCACAAGCATCCCCCCCAGGTAAATTAAGAAGAGCACTAGAGACAGAAAGGAGCCCCCACAGCCAACTAAAATCCCGCACCCCACCCCCGCTGCTACTACCAAGCCTAAAGCAGCAAAATAAGGCGTAGGATTAGAAGCAACAGCAATTAAACCTACGACTAAAGCTACCAACAATAAAAACATAAAATAAGTCATAATTCTTGCTCGGACTTTAACCGAGACCAGTGACTTGAAGAACCACCGTTGTATTTCAACTACAAGAACAGTAATGGCAAGCCTACGAAAAACCCACCCTCTAATAAAAATCGCCAACGACGCGCTAGTCGACCTCCCAACACCCTCCAACATCTCGGTGTGATGAAACTTTGGATCCCTTCTAGGATTATGTCTAATTACCCAGATCTTAACCGGACTATTCCTGGCCATACACTACACCTCTGACATCTCAACCGCATTTTCATCGGTTGTCCACATCTGCCGCGACGTAAACTATGGCTGGCTTATCCGCAACATTCACGCTAACGGAGCATCATTCTTTTTTATCTGCATTTACATGCACATTGCCCGCGGCCTATACTACGGCTCTTACCTATATAAAGAAACCTGAAACATCGGAGTCGTCCTGCTCCTATTAGTCATAATAACAGCCTTCGTCGGCTACGTCCTCCCATGAGGACAAATGTCCTTTTGAGGTGCCACAGTAATTACAAATCTATTATCAGCAGTCCCCTATATGGGGGATACCCTTGTCCAATGAATCTGAGGCGGCTTTTCAGTAGACAACGCGACCCTCACACGATTCTTCGCGTTCCACTTCCTCCTACCGTTCATTGTCGCCGCGGCAACCATCCTGCACCTACTGTTCCTACACGAAACAGGATCAAACAACCCAGCCGGACTAAACTCCGACGCAGATAAAATCTCCTTCCACCCGTACTTCTCATATAAAGACCTTCTAGGATTCGTAGTGATACTACTAGCCCTCACATCACTGGCGCTATTCTCCCCGAACCTCTTAGGAGACCCAGAGAATTTCACCCCAGCAAACCCGCTGGTCACTCCTCCGCATATTAAGCCTGAGTGATACTTCCTATTTGCCTACGCCATTCTACGGTCTATCCCAAACAAGCTAGGAGGGGTCCTTGCACTATTATTCTCCATCCTAGTGTTAATGGTAGTGCCCATCTTACACACCTCAAAACAACGAGGACTAACATTCCGCCCAATCACCCAATTCCTATTCTGAACCCTAGTAGCAGACATAATTATCCTAACATGAATTGGGGGCATGCCCGTAGAGCACCCGTACATCATTATTGGACAAATCGCATCAGTCCTCTACTTCGCGCTATTTCTTATTCTTGCCCCACTAGCAGGGTGAGTAGAAAATAAAGCACTAAAATGAGCTTGCCCTAGTAGCTTAGTATAAAAGCATCGGTCTTGTAATCCGAAGATCGGAGGTTAAACTCCCCCCTAGCGCCCAGAAAAGGGAGATTTCAACTCCCACCCCTGGCTCCCAAAGCCAGAATTCTTAGTTAAACTATCTTCTGATAGTAACCTACGTATATGTATGCAAGGTCATGCGTATATGATCTAGTACATATATATGCATTATATTACATAATGCATTAGTACATATATATGTATTATCACCATTCATTTATATTAACCCCAAAGCAGGTACTAACGTTTAAGACGTACATAAAGCTAATTATTAAAACTCAGAAATAATTTATTTTAACCAGGGAAATAGATTAATCCCCTACAATTGGTTCTCAAATTTTTCCTTGAAATAATCAACTAAGATTTAAGAAGACCATATTAATGTAGTAAGAGATCACCAACTGGTTTGTATAAATGCATATCATGCATGATAAGGATCAGGGGCAATAATTGTGGGGGTAGCACAAGGTGAACTATTACTTGCATCTGGTTCCTATCTCAGGAACATAACTGTATAATTCCCCCCTCGGATAATTATATCTGGCATATGATTATTGATGTGAGTACATACTGTTCATTAACCCCGCATGCCTAGCGTTCTCTTAAATGCATAGGGGTTCCTTTTTTTTTTGGTTCCTTTCATCTTGCATATCACAGTGCAGGTCAAACAATTAATCAAGGTTGAACATATCCTTTGTTTAAGTTAAAATAGGTTAATTATTAAAAGACATAACTTAAGAATTACATATTAATAACTCAAGTGCATATCATACTCATTACTTCTTCAACTTACCCTTATATATATGCCCCCCTCTTCGGCTTCTACGCGACAAACCCCCCTACCCCCCTACGCTCAGCAAATCCTGTTATCCTTGTCAAACCCCGAAACCAAGGAAAGGTTCGAGAACGCGCGAACTAGCAAGTTGAGATGTGGGCTAGCCATCCGCATTATATATATATATATACATACACATCGCATTAATTTGCCTCAAATTTCCCAAAATTTTAACCTAAAAGGCCCTATTGAATTTGTAGGGCCCGCCCCAATGCTAAAAAATCCAACATTATAAAAT